AATAATTACAAAGCCCTATGGACAGCCTACTATTCTTGCAGAATACATAGCCAAACAATTAAAAGAAAGAGTTGCATTTCGAAAGGTAATGAGAACCGCAATTGAAAAATCCATTACCCCAGGGAATACAAAAGGAATTCAAGTACAAATTGCAGGCCGTATCGACGGAAAAGAAATTGCACGTGTCGAATGGATCAGAGAAGGGAGGGTTCCGCTACAAACCATTCGAGCTAAAATTGATTATTGTTCATATACAGTTCGAATGGTTTATGGGGTATTAGGCATCAAAATTTGGATATTTGCGGGCGAGGAATAAGGATACTTTCTTTTGATTTCCGTTCTATCCAAGATGGAACACAAAATGACAAACTCTTTCATCCCTTTTCGTTCAATCAGAAATGAGCAATCAGAAATGAGCAATTCTTTTTTATTTTTATTCGATTCTATTCTATAGGGTTGAATCAAAATTGGATTGATCCTTTGATATAATTGCTATGCTTAGTGTGTGACTCGTCAGTTATTTCCTTTAGGTTTAAGTTAGGGTTCAAAGGGGGATGGCCCATACCAGAATAGGAGTAAGAGCTAATAACGATAGAACTCATAACTATAGAACTAATAACTATAGAACTAATAACCAGCTCATTGCTTCGTATTATCTGGATCCAAGGAATCAGTCACTCTATGATCGATTGATCAGAGAGTTGTAGCAACTGAAATCTTTTTACATAAAAAAAATCAATCTGATTCTAGATTGTGAAAGAAAAGGATCGGGTAAATGGAGGGTTGATAGAAAGAGAGAACCAAAATATCCATGATATATGATTCCAATATGTATGGTCTATGAATTATCTCAGAAAAGGCAGTGTAATAAAGCATCAATACTTAGGAAGAACCTAAAACAAAAAAAGAGCATCAAGTCAATTAAAGGCTGAGGAAATTGACTCAGGAACAACAAATTCAATTACGAGCTCCATTGCAGAAAATTAATTCGGCCTAGCCATTCAGCAAGAAGTGATGGGAACGACGGAACCTGTGACTGCAGAAGATTCTATTGAAAACGAATTCTAATAATTCAGTGGGTAGGATGGCGGAACGCACCAGAAACCAATTCAGTTATTCTGAAAGGTCATGGACTGACCCTTCGGATGAACCAGATCTTGAAAGAGTCAATGTTCGCCCGCGAAAGCCTTACGACGTTTTAGGATATTCACTAAAAGTCCAAATCAAGATTGGTTATCTATCTATTATAGCAAAAAGAAATTCGAAATGAAATTCGATTCTAGATGTATAGAAATATCTATACGTCTATTCGTGTATACAATCTTAGATCTAAAAAAAAAGAATCGTATGATTCAGTGTATTATTCATTGAATACCTATCTCTAATATTATTGAATCGTTTCATTCGCGAGGAGCTGGATGAGAAGAAATTCTCATGTCCAGTTCTGCAGTAGAGATGGAATTGTGAAACAACCATCAACTATAACCCAAAAAGAACCAGATTCCGTAAACAACATAGAGGAAGAATGCGGGGCGTTTCTTATCGAGGCAACCGGATTTGTTTCGGTAGATACGCTCTTCAGGCACTTGAGCCGGCTTGGATCACATCTAGACAAATAGAAGCAGGACGACGAGCAATGACACGGTATGCACGTCGTGGTGGAAAAGTATGGGTACGCATATTTCCAGACAAACCTGTTACAATAAGACCAACGGAAACACGTATGGGTTCGGGGAAAGGATCGCCCGAATATTGGGTATCTGTTGTGAAACCGGGTCGAATACTTTATGAAATGGTTGGGGTATCAGCAAAAGTAGCCAGAGAAGCTATTTCAATAGCTGCGTCCAAAATGCCTATACGAACTCAATTCCTTATTGTCGAATAGGGATATGCAAACAAAGGAAAGGGGTATTTCTGATGAAAACCAACCTGTGGTTGGTTTTTTTCTGGCCAAACAATATTTCTTTTTTCTTTTGCCCTTTCTTTGGATTGAAAGAAAAGATCAAAAAAAGCTATGATTCAATCTCAGACCCATTTAAATGTAGCGGACAACAGCGGAGCTCGAAAATTGATGTGTATTCGAATCATAGGAGCTAGTAATCGCCAATATGCTCATATTGGTGACATTATTGTTGCTGTAATCAAAGAAGCAGTGCCTCATATGCCTCTAGAAAAATCAGAAGTGATCAGAGCTGTAGTTGTACGTACATGTAAAGAACTCAAACGTGACAATGGCATGATAATACAATATGATGACAATGCTGCAGTTGTCATTGATCAAAAAGGCAATCCAAAAGGAACTCGAGTCTTTGGTGCGATCGCTTGGGAATTGAGACAGTTGAATTTTACTAAAATAGTCTCATTAGCCCCTGAGGTATTATAAAGACTCATAGACGAGACCGCGATAGTTTGAGTGTCTCTGAAATAGATTCAATGAATTAGTAGATTGTGTCTCACGTATATCCCTTAAATAGTAATAATTGATAAAGAAAAAAAAGAGCATGTTGATAATAAAAAAAAATCGAAGGCACCAATGATTATAGCTCATCATGGGTAGGGACACTATTGGCGACATACTAACTTCTATCCGAAACGCAGAGATGCATAACAAAGAACTGGTTCGAATAGCATCTACTAATATCACCGAAAACATTGTGAAAATACTTCTACGAGAAGGCTTTATCGAAAACGTGAGGAAACATCGAGAAAGGAACACAAATTTCTTAGTTTCAACCCTACGATATAGAAGAAGGTATAGAAAAGGGCCATATCGAACTATTTTAAAACGTATCAGCCGACCCGGTGTACGAATCTATTCTAACTATCAACAAATCCCTAAGATTTTAGGAGGAATGGGGCTTGTAATTCTTTCTACTTCTCGAGGCATAATGACAGATCGAGAGGCTCGACTAGAAAGAATCGGGGGGGAAATTTTGTGTTATATATGGTGATCTTTCTGGTATCCGAATTGGGTCGGTAACTTCCTATTCCTATTTGTGACAAAAAAAAGCATACCAATATCACTCTTCTTCCATGAATTGATACTTCAAAGGGATTACCTCGAATGAAAGAACAAAAATGGGTTTACGAAGGTTTAATTACGGAATCACTCCCCAATGGGATGTTCCGGGTTCGTTTAGATAATGAAGATCTGATTCTAGGGTATATTTCAGGAAAGATCCGATGTGGTTTTATACGGATACTACCAGGAGATAGAGTAAAAATCGAAGTAAGTCGTTACGATTCAACCAAGGGACGTATCATTTATCGACTCAACAACAAAGATTCAAATGACTAGGTGACTTTTTCAACACTCACACTACTTTCGTGGGGACTCGTATCTCAAAATTGCAAGAGACTTATTTTCTTCCAAAGAGTAGATTAAAAGATTAAAAATTGAGGAATTACAAATATGAAAATAAGGGCCTCCGTTCGTAAAATTTGTCAAAGATGTCGACTGATCCGTAGGCGGGGACGAATTATAGTAATTTGTTCCAACCCGAGACATAAACAGAGACAAGGATAATCCTTCGAATCTAAACTAAAAATCGACAATAGAGGCTCTCTAAATGTCCAAATAATCTGTTTTAACATGAAATGGATATATCCATATATCTCTGACTCCCATTTATGAGATGACAAAATATGGCAAAACCTATTATAATAAGACCAAGAGTTGGTTCACGTAGGAAAGGACATCTCAGTTCACGCAGGGGCGGGCGTTTTAGTTCACGTAAGAGTGGGCGTAGAATACCAAAAGGGGTTATTCATGTTCAAGCCGGTTTGAATAATACCATAGTAACGGTTACAGATGTACGGGGTCAGGTGGTTTCTTGGGCCTCCGCCGGTACTTGCGGATTCAGAACCGCAAGAAAAGCAACACCATTTGCTGCCCAAACCGCAGCGGGAAACGCCCTTCATACAGTAGTCAATCAGGGTATGCAACGAGCAGAAGTCATGATAAAGGGTCCTGGTCCCGGAAGAGATGCAGCATTACGAGCCATTTGTAGAAGTGGTATACGCGTAAGTTTGATACGGGACGTAACCCCTTTACCACATAATGGATGTAGACCCCCGAGAAAAAGACGTGTGTAGAAATCAAAATTGAACCAATTTCAAGTTCAAGAGAAATAAATAGAAATAAATGATTCAACGATCAAATAATAGTACTATGCTTCAAGAGGAAATAGCAATTCGGCCACTACAGTGGAAGTGTGTTGAATCAAGAGTAGACAGCAAGCGTCTTAATTATGCCCGTTTTATCGTGTTTCCGCTTATGAGAGGTCAAGGGGATACAATAGGCATCGCGATGCGACGATCTTTGCTTGGAGAAATGGAAGGAACCTGTATCACACGTGCAAAATCTGAGAAGATACCACATGAATATTCTAACATAGCAGGGATTGAAGAATCCGTACATGAAATTTTAATGAATTTGAAAGAAATTGTATTGAGAAGTAATCTGTATGGAACTCGCAACGCATCTATTTGTGTTAAGGGTCCAGGATCCGTAACTGCTCAAGACATCATCTCACCACCTTCTGTAGAAATAGTTGATACTACACAGCATATAGCTAGCCTAACGGAACCCATTGATTTTTGTATTGAATTACAAGTCGAGAGGCATCGGGGATATCGTATGAAAACACCAAATAACGCGAAAGACGGTAGTTTTCCTATAGATGCTGTATTCATGCCTGTTCGAAATGCGAATCATAGTATTCATTCTTATGGGAATGGAAATGAAAAACACGAAATACTTTTTCTCGAAATCTGGACAAATGGAAGTTTAACTCCAAAAGAGGCACTTAACGAAGCCTCCCGGAATTTGATTGATTTATTTATTCCCTTTCTACATGCGGAAGAACAGGATATCCACGTATCGGACAATCAAAACAGAGTGCCTGTACCCTTTTTGACTTATCACGATAGATTGCATAAACTAAAGAAAAACAAAAAAGACAAGGCATTGAAATGTATTTTTATTGACCAATTAGAAT